TGAATAAGCACCTGAACCATGAATTGTTTTATGAATCCTCAATCAAATTTAGAAATTTTTTGAAAGAATTCTTCAAGGAACAAAAAATCCCCTTTTTCCTTACCAGTTGATTCCCAGACCGACTCCTTACTTTCCATGAACCAACTAATCTTATTCTTGTTCGTGAGATTAAGAATCAAAAAATGAAATATCTTGAAAGATTCTTCTAATTTAGATTTCTATATAGGTTACTACACTACAATATATATTCTTTTTCTTTCTGTGCACTTTCCCCTCCCTCCGCTTTCTTTCTGATAAATAGAAAACTTCCGAGTCTATCTTTTCATTGTCATGGGTCGAGGAAAGGAAGATACTTCGAATAGTTTTTGATTTCGTTTTCTTACTTTTATCTGTCAGAAAAAGAATTCCTATTTTTTCCTAACTTAATGCAACTGAATACATAAAAAAGAAAATCAAAAAGAAAATACTAAGAGACCCAAAATGAAAGTTTTTTTCTCGCATGTATTCTCCATCACATTGTCGAAACAAAAAATATGGGATGCATCGATATAGAAATTGTTGGTAACTGAAGGTAGGATCTAATAGAGATATCTAAATCTTATTCTATAGATAGATATGAATCCTGCTCTGCAATTAAAGAAAGATGCTTTTTTATAGTGTGGTTTAGACGAGACCTTTCCCCTTCCGGGAATAGCCGTTTTATTTTTATGGAATACCTAGGAATACAAAAAAGGAATCGGAAATATCGACAAATTTGTGCGGAGTCCAAAGAAATGAAAAAAGGGTCAACCGTTCCAAAGAAATCTCTATCTAATTTGAATATCAGAATAGCGGATATAGTCCGGATTCAATAGGTCAGGTCCACTTACTTTTCCTTTTTCATTCGTGGATTTCTAAAGCGATTAGATTGGAATAATTCAAAATAGGAATATTTGGTCATTCAAGAGATGACTTCTCTTAGCATTATATTAGTATATATAAGAATAATGAATTCATGTTGAACTTTAGAACTACTCGAATCCCTTCTACTTAATAGAATCCAGTTAGTTCCTTTTTTTCCTTTCAAAATAGCAACAAGCAGTATAGTTATTCTACGCTCAACTATGAATACTACGACTCCGCTTTTATGAAAAAAGCCCCTTATCGGATTTGAACCGATGACTTACGCCTTACCATGGCGTTACTCTACCACTGAGTTAAAGGGGCCTTTTTAGTCAATTCCTGAATATTCATTGTGTGGGTAAGGGTAAGATATATATCTCCATGTAGTACATACTAAGTTATTATAGACTATATAATGACTATATAATAAAGTAGACTCATAGTGGCTAGTGCCTTCTTCCGGAATGAGAAAGTGAATTTCACTATCGAGTCTAGGATAAAATGGTTTATTGAGCTTTTTAAAATAGAACTTCACTGAATCAAGCCGACCCTGATTTCTTTTATGAAATATGAAATTGCTACTCAGCAGAACAAAATTCACTTGATACATGTACCTACCAATTCGACATAGATCGGAGATATTTCATTCTATCTATATAGATTTTCTTTTTTTATTTATTTGTTATATTTTATTTATTTGTTATATAACAAATAAATAAAAAAAAAGAAAAATCTTCTGTTTTTTTTCGATTTTATTGGATTTTTCTATTCGAAATTCTCTTAGAATAATTCTTACAATTAGTAAATAATAGATCATTTACTAAATTTCAATTTCATAATGTTATATTAAATATAGAATCTAAATGGACTTCAATCAAAATAATTAGAATCAATTCTAGATAGACTAAGAATATCGAATCGTTTTTTCATAGAAATTCTATGTATAATAGAATAATCTAATAGGCTTAGGCTTACTCTATATTTATCGATATGTATATGAAATTGATAGATAATATATATCTAGTAAATAACTAAGAACTAAATATTAAATAACTAGAAATCGAATTTCAAAAAAAATGTGATTGAATTTGAATTCTATATTAAACAGGATTCAATATATATAATGAAATAAAAGATGAATAATGGATAATGGGAATGATTTATATATCGAATCGAATGGAGGTTAGAATGAAGAATTCATAAATAGGAATGTGGAATCAAAAAGCTCTATGGAATCATGAAAGGCGGAAAGATCCTTTGTATCGAATTCTATTATTATATTACAGAATATTGACAATTTCAAAAAACTTATCATACTATGATCTATAGTATGATGGTGGTCGGACACCTATGCCCCCATCGTCTAGTGGTTCAGGACATCTCTCTTTCAAGGAGGCAGCGGGGATTCGACTTCCCCTGGGGGTAGGGTACTACAAAAGGAAGTTGATCGTGCATTATCAATAAGTCTAAATTTGAATTTCTTCTTCCTGGGTCGATGCCCGAGCGGTTAATGGGGACGGACTGTAAATTCGTTGGCAATATGTCTACGCTGGTTCGAATCCAGCTCGGCCCAAAAGAATTCGCTCATAGACCACGAGAGAATTCTTTTTGTCCGCCAGAAGCGTCTGATATGTGGGAAAAAGGAGTCCCATTTTATTTTCTATACCAATCTCTATTTGTGTGCGTGATTTAGTTGTTCCGAGAAATTGTGTAATGGTATTCATATCAAGATCTGTAAGTATAAAGTCTAAGGAAAAGAGAAAGCATTTTTTGATTTTGAAATAAATAAGGAAAGGATCACAAGTACTTAATGTAATTCGGGCCCTTCTCACTAACACTAAAGTATATAGCCATATAGATATCACTATATGACTTATGTCTCTATTGCAACACGAAAATTTGGAATCTAAATGGGGTTGGCTGAAATCCTAAAAAATGGATTTTGTATACCTCATTTCCATGGGATTGTAGTTCAATTGGTTAGAGCACCGCCCTGTCAAGGCGGAAGCTGCGGGTTCGAGCCCCGCCAGTCCCGGCGGATCAAATAAATACATCAATTTAGCTCTCTTTGAGCCAAAACGAGAAAATGAAGAGAATTTCAACAATTCTCACTAGAGATTCTTAGTTCTTTCCTTTTTCCTTTCACATTTCTTTATTTCTCATCAAAGACAAACAAATATCTAAATTTTCATTATTGCAACTAGTACCGATTGATTGGTGAGAGAGAGATAGAGTTGGATTAGTGCAACTATTGGTAACATCATAGTAAGGATTCCAAGAGATAGCGTACTAGGTTTGATCTTTCAATTTCTCGTCTCTATCTAATGGAAGAAATAATCGAATAGAGTATCCTATCTTTTTCGGGAACACATAGAGAACTTGAATTTGTTTCTTGTACAATCCAAAATGAATTCTAGTTACTCCGAAAAAGACTTTTCAGATTAAACCGATCTCCTTTCTGACTCCGATTTAGTGTAGTCTCGCTTACTAAGACTAACAAATTTCAATTTGAAATTCGATCTCATTCCAACTTTCCACTGAACTTTGAATATATACTAGTACTAATCCAAGAAAAGAGGAAAGAAAAGAAAGATCAAAGAAGGATACCGACCCCCTTTAGTGTTAATAATGAGGTAATGAGTAATCTTTTTTCCTTCGTATTAGAAAACGAAAGGAAAGGTTTTATGAAAAAAGGAAAAAGCCTGAAAGAATTTGATAGAAGATTAGATCATTTCATTTATACCGGAATTCCACTTTTTGAGACTTTTTTTCTTACAATTTTCTTATAAGAAAAAGGAAAACATTAACAAATTCAAAAAAAAGAGAAGTTTAGAGCTTAACCCCTTCCCCTTTTTTGATTTGACTTCTATTGTTTTGTAGGACTTGTTACCAATGGAAGGTTAGCTGAGACTTCATCAGATAATTGTACAAGGAAGATGGTAGGTTAGAGAAAGGAAAGAATGTAAAAGAAGAAAAAAGAAGTCCAATTTTGGATTCAATCATGAATTCCATTTTGTATTGAATTGAGTATGGATAAAAGATCTTTCTCTGTTATACTATTCAATTCGCGACGACGAGTTGATTTGATAGCCCGGCTATTGTTATTCATAATATTTATGGGATTCATATTCTTATTATTGAAATCTAATTCATCCCGTTGAAATTACAGGCGAAACTTTCTCCTCTCTATGGGATTAAATCCCGAGTTATTACGAAGTAAAAAACAATGAGATTATGGAAGTAAATATTCTCGCACTTATTGCTACCGCACTCTTCATTCTAGTTCCTACTGCCTTTTTACTTATTATATATGTAAAAACAGTCAGCCAAAATGATTAATCTGAATGAAACTTGACTTCTTAAGTCTTTATGAATGATTTCTTAAATCAAATAAAAAAAGAAGGCTAGAATCAGCAATATTCGATTAGCGTTTTTGTAGTGTATAAAGTTTTACTGGCTAAAGATAGAGCCGGCTTAATATGAATCAATCTAGAATATCTATCTTCATAGATATCTATCTATGAAGATAGAATGTATATAAGTCACTATTGCTATTGCTATATTTATTTGATTGATTTGTATTAATTCCGATCAATCCGAAATCGAAATAATCGAATGCTCTTACTTTTCTCTTTTATGGTTCGAATTACGAGATTTCTATTTGAAAGAATCCGAAATCTCGAAAAAGAAAAAAAAAGAAAGGAATATGCGCACTTATTAATAAAATAAATTCTTTTTTTAACATTCCAAACCAAAGCAGTACTTGATTGAGCCGCTAACATAGGAGATGCTCCAAAAAAGATGGGAGAACTTCTTCGAATTTCGAAAGGGAGTATTAAACCCTACTAATTTGTAACGCTTGAATCATGATATGAAATGGGTCGATGGCAATAAAGCATAAATCAAATTTCGACAATAATAAAGGAAGTGGTGAGTACACAATATGTGACTCGCCCGGTTCAAGATTTTCTTAATTGTGCCTATACTATATAAGTATAAGTCTTATCAAGCCTATACTATATATATATAAGTATAAGTCTTATCAAAAAGTCTGATAAAAGCCCGTTCGGCGAAATAGAAAATTTTGGAAAAGTTCACGTGGAATAAATTGCCTATTATCCCCTTTTCGAAAAAGAAAGATGTGAATAATTGAAATTTCTGTTGAATTGACATTTTTCTAGTGAAAAGTGAAAAGAAACGAAAAAGCTTTCCAGAAAGATCTAGAAAACAATTTCTAAGGTTTGATTCCTTACCTCAATTCCATAAATAGTACTTCTAGAGTCCACTTCTTCCCCATACTACGAGTGAAAGGGAAAATGTAAAGACTACCATTAAAGCAGCCCAAGCAAGACTTACTATATCCATGTGAATTATGTCCCCTATCTCTATGAATATGAAGGATTTACTCTATCATTGTTCCCTAATAATAGGGAAATGGGGGGTGCATAGTCAAAGGGGGATTCGTACCCCAAACTTGTTATTTAATGAACCAAAAACGCTTATAAGAAATTCTTAGATGATTAATTTCTAGTATAATTGGGAAAGATTAAGCACAAGCAAAATATGCAGTGACTTCCGCGGACAAGGGAGCGGTTACTAATTGAACATGTAGTAATAATAAAAAAGAAGACCTATTCTTTCTTTTATTAACCTTCCTAATTCATAGAAAGAAAAGGAATAACAACTAGATAACCAAGATAGATCATTATCTATCACATATCCATTTTTTCCTTTGCCATTTGATCTATTTCGTCTCTGTGAAAAAGCTGGAGACGGTTGATTCTATTCTTGAATTCCACAGGGGTTACTAAAAAGAGGTACTTTTTTAGAAAAAATTCTCCAATCAAATATTGATTGAATATCTGAGTACTCAGGGATTTTCGTGAGTTTGTAGACAAAGTCACTTCTTACTAATTCCTATTATTACTAACTACTAATTAGTTAAACTGTCCTTCGTTTCTAGAATCTGCCCTGTCAGTAACTATTTCATTAGTAGAGTAGTGGAATGGTTCTCAAGACTTCCCGATTCCCTTCTAATACGAAAATCTTTCTTTGAATCCTAGACAAAAAATGGATAGAGCTTTCTAGAACTTCCATATGCTTAGAATCAAGCACGTATCAACAGAACCGCCCTTCTACTCAGAAATAATTGGGTGAGTTATATTAGAAAATAAGGGATTTCGGGTCTTTTGTTGATCAGGCGACACCCAGATTTGAACTGGGGAAAAAAGGATTTGCAGTCCTCCGCCTTACCACTCGGCCATATCGCCAAAACGAAACAAAATAGATGACAATATTCCCTCCCTTTTTGAGATTACGGAACTCCTTTTTTTGAATTGTACTTGCATCTTCTGGAATTGCAGATCATTTCCCTTACGAAAAGAAACCTTTCTTTTTTGATTAGATCCACCCATTGTATAGTATCGCAAAATATACAATACCTAAAAACTTCTCCTATCTATTGAATATCTATTGAAAAGGAAAATGTGGACTTTGAGTCACAAAAAAAAAATGAAAAATTCATGAGAAATTTGAACCATTAACTATTGACTTGTGACTTGATTGCGAATTCATGAATGATTCTTGGATTTGGATCTCAAATTAGGTTTCCCTAATAACATAAGAAAGTAAAAAAAAAAAGAACGAATTTTTATTGATATTGACTCTTTTCAATAAGAAAACCTTTCTTAACTTTCATTTTCTCAATTTCAATTATAACAACATATATGAATATATGTAAACCCCGGAACCAGACCAGAAATTCCACAGATATAGAATCGGGTATCCATATTATATGATGCCCATAGGCAATTATCCGAAAATCTCGTACTTCAAATTTTCATTGAATCCATTGACTCAAACTAAAAAATCGAGTTTTGGATCGAACACCGCCTGTGCTGAATAGAATTGCAATACAAAAAGGGAAAACATAGAAACATATATATAAACATATCTATAGATCTAGATAGATAAGATATTTCTATCTACACATGTTTTAATAAATACAAGTAAATACAACCAACCTGCTTCCCAATCAATCGTATTTTACGAATTCGAAATATAGGTCAAGGTTTTTCTTTTCTCGGCAAATCCTTTTTGAATTTTCATATTTCATAATGGAATACACCAAGGGGTTAAGTGAAAAAAATCAACCTTGTATTGTTTCGGATTATTCTCTATTTATCTCGGCGAACAGACCAGATCATTTCTTTTTCCGGTATCCAACCGAATTGAAATATGGAATCTCATTAGAATAGTAGTAATGAAATTACTATAAAATTGCATAAATCTATTGAGGTTCCAAGAATGTTTTCTCAATTCCTTTCATCTCTTCTCTTCCAAATGCAATTTCAAAAATCGAAAAAAATGATCTTTATTCTCCCGTTCATACATATTTCATACATTGCATATTTGTGGTATGGAATTGGGTAATTTTTTATGTGATTTAGTAAACAGAATCAAAATTCCATCGACGCTAGGTCAATCTCTATGATTCGATGAAGAGTGGGCCAATAACAATAATAGGAGATTTTTCTATAAATGGGAAATTCATTTCAAATGTTCCGGGATAGAAATGAGAGCGTGTCGACAATACCTGGGTTTAAACAGATCCAATTT